ATAGATATTTATCATTGATTAGTAGGAATTTATTAGTAGGAGGCGAACTTTATGAAAACAGAAGTATACGCTTTAGGTCAACATATATCTATGTCTGCTCACAAAGCGCGAAGAGTAATTGATCAAATTCGTGGGCGTTCCTACGAAGAAACACTTATGATATTAGAACTCATGCCTTATCGAGCATGTTATCCCATTTTCAAATTAGTTTATTCTGCAGCAGCAAATGCTAGTTTCAATATGGGTTCGAATGAAGCAAATTTAGTCATTAGTAAAGCCGAAGTAAATGAAGGTACTATCGTGAAGAGATTAAAACCTCGAGCTCGAGGGCGTAGTTTTGCCATACAAAAACCTACCTGCCATATAACTATTGTAATGAAAGATATATCCTTAGGTGGATATATAGATACCGACTCTATTAAGTGGTCACAAAAACCAAAATGGAAAAAAAAGGATAGAACTATGTCGTATTATGATATGTATAGTAATAGTAATGGGGGAACATGGGACAAAAAATAAATCCAATTGGTTTCAGACTTGGTACAACCCAAGGTCATCATTCCCTTTGGTTCGCACAACCAAAAAATTATTCTGAGGGTCTGCAAGAAGATCAAAAAATAAGAAATTATATCAAGAATTATGTACAAAAAAATATGAAAACATCCTCTGGCGTTGAGGGAATTGCGCGTATAGAGATTCAAAAAAGAATCGATCTGATCCAAATCATAATCTATATGGGATTTCCAAAAATATTAATTGAAAGTCGACCCCGAGGAATCGAAGAATTACAGATGAATTTACAAAAAGAATTTAATTCTGTAAATAGAAAACTTAACATTGCTATCACACGAATTGAAAAGCCTTACGGAAACCCTAATATTCTTGCAGAATTTATAGCCGGCCAATTAAAAAATAGAGTTTCTTTTCGCAAAGCAATGAAAAAGGCTATAGAATTAACTGAACAAGCAGATACAAAAGGAATTCAAGTGCAAATTGCAGGACGTATCGACGGAAAAGAAATTGCGCGTGTTGAATGGATCAGAGAGGGTAGGGTTCCACTACAAACCATTCGAGCTAAAATTGATTATTGTTCCTATACAGTTCGAACTATCTATGGGGTATTAGGCATCAAAATTTGGATATTTATCGACGGTGAATAATAAAATAAACCTTTATTTCCCTTTGCATTCTATCCGGCGATGGAACAAAAAGAGAAATTGATTTCTTATTTTCTCTTCAATAAAAAAATGAACAAACAATTATAATTCTATAGGGTTTAATAAAAATTAAATTAATCTTTTGATAAAATTGCTATGCTTAGTGTGTGACTCGTTGGTTTTTTGAGGGTTAGTAACCAGCCCCATAGTATAAACAAATAACTATAGAAGTAATAACCAACTCATCCCTTCGTATTATCTGGATCCAAAGAACCAGTCAAGATATGATATATTGTTCATATTGTTGTAGCAACTGAAATACTTTTTCATTAAAAAATCTGCTTCTAAGTTGTCAATAGAAATAAAAAAGAAAGGGTATGGATAAATGGAAGGATGAAAGAAAGAAAGAAAAAGAATATGGATGATATAAAATTCCAATATGTAAGGTCTATGAGTCATCTCATAAAAAATCTGTGTAATAAAGCATCAATAAGGATTCATCATTAAAAGGATCTGCTCATCGAACAAAAAATAAAGAGCTTCGAGCCAATAAAGACTAAGAATATTGACTCAAGAACTAATAGCTCCATTGTAGAATTCAGACCTAACCATTAAGTAAGAAGGGATGGGAACGATGGAACCTGTGAATTCAAAAGATTCTAGTGAAAATGAATTCGAACGATTCATTGATTGGGATGGCGGAACCGACCAGAAACCAATTAATCTATTCGGAAAAGTTATGAACTTAATGATAGAACTGAAATAGAAATTGAAAGAGTAAATATTCGCCCGCGAAAACTTTATTTTCTTGGATTGCTAAATTTAGGGTCAATCCAATACGATAAAGAGTAAAACAAAAGAAAGATTCCTTTTAACATTCTAAATCTAAAATCTAAAATAGATAAATATAAGAAAAAAAAGTTATTTAATATATTTAGTTATCTATTATCTATACTATACAAACAAGATATAAAAATTAATAATAGATTTGATCTAGATTAAATGAAATCCATGAGTCAGCAGATTACTTATTAAATACATGTATATCTTAATTCAAATTATATCTGAATTGAATTCTAAATCTTTAAATTTATTTTTATTCGCGAGGAGCTGGATGAGAAGAAACTCTCACGTCCAGTTCTGTAGTAGAGATGGAATTCAAAACAAACCATCAACTATAACCCCAAAAGAACCAGATTCCGTAAACAACATAGAGGAAGAATGAAGGGAATATCTTATCGAGGTAATACTATTTGTTTTGGTAAATACGCTCTTCAGGCACTTGAACCCGCTTGGATCACATCTAGGCAAATAGAAGCAGGTCGACGAGCAATGACACGAAATGCACGTCGCGGTGGAAAAATATGGGTTCGTATATTTCCAGATAAACCAGTTACAGTAAGACCCGCAGAAACACGTATGGGTTCAGGTAAAGGCTCTCCCGAATATTGGGTAGCTGTTGTTAAGCCTGGTCGAATTCTTTATGAAATGGGCGGAGTAACAGAAAATATAGCCCGAAGGGCTATTTCAATAGCAGCGTCCAAAATGCCTATACGAGCTCAATTTATAATTTCGGGCTAAAAAAGAAATAGGCCCTAATTAAAAATAGCGGATGCAGGTTTCTTTTTTTGGACAAATAATATTTCTTTTTTTCTTTGACCTTTGTATTGTAAAAACAGATAAAAAAAAAAAAAAAATGATATGATTCAACCTCAGACCCATTTGAATGTAGCAGATAACAGCGGGGCTCGAGAATTGATGTGTATTCGAATCATAGGAGCTAGCAATCGTCGATATGCTCGTATTGGTGACGTTATTGTTGCTGTGATCAAAGACGCAGTTCCAAACATGCCTCTACAAAGATCAGAAGTGGTCAGAGCTGTAATTGTACGTACTTGTAAAGAACTTAAACGTGACAACGGTATGATAATACGATATGATGACAATGCTGCAGTTGTGATTGATCAAGAAGGAAATCCAAAAGGAACTCGAGTTTTTGGTGCGATTGCCCGAGAATTGAGACAGTTCAATTTTACTAAAATAGTTTCATTAGCTCCCGAGGTATTATAAAATGAGACCACGATATGGTTATAGTAGGGTATTTAAAAGAAATAGATTAAGATTCATTTAGTAGATTTTGTCTCACGTATATACCTTTTAAAATTAATATTCATATTCATAAACAAATACGTAAAAAAAAAAAAAAAAAAGAAAAACATGTTGATTATATCCAAATTTGGAGACACCAATAATTTTAATTAATCATGGGTAGTGATACTATTGCTGACATAATAACCTCTATACGAAATGCCGATATGTATAGAAAAAGCGTGGTTCGAGTAGCATCTACTAATATCAGCGAAAGTATTGTGAAAATACTTTTACGAGAGGGTTTTATCGAAAACGTGAGAAAACATCGAGAAAACAACAAATATTTTTTGGTTTTAACCCTACGACATAGAAGGAATAGGAAAAGCACTTATAGAAATCTTTTAAATTTAAAACGGATCAGTCGGCCGGGTCTACGAATCTATTCTAACTATCAAAGAATTCCTAGAATTTTAGGTGGGATAGGTGTTGTAATTCTTTCTACATCTCGGGGTATAATGACAGACCGAGAGGCTCGACTAGAAAGAATAGGCGGAGAAATTTTGTGTTATATATGGTAATCTTTCTAATATCCGAATTGAATATGAAACTTCTTATTTGTGAAAAAGAAAAGAGAAGTGCTGGGTTGTCTAATAGGGTTCTTCCTCCACTAGTTAATACTTCAAGGGGGTTTTGCCTGGAATGAAAGAACAAAAATGGATTCATGAAGGTTTAATTACTGAATCGCTTCCCAACGGTATGTTCCGGGTTCGTTTAGATAATGAAGATATGATTCTAGGTCATGTTTCAGGAAAGATCCGACGTAGTTTTATACGGATACTGCCAGGCGATAGAGTCAAAATTGAAGTAAGTCGGTATGATTCAACCAGAGGTCGTATAATTTATCGACTCCGCAACAAAGATTCGAAAGATTAGGTGTTTCCCTATTTATTTCACCATTAAAAATTGAAAATTTCAAGAAACTTATTTTCTTCCAAGAAGTAGATTCAAAATTAAAGTAAGGAGTGGCAAATATGAAAATAAGAGCTTCCGTTCGTAAAATTTGTGAAAAGTGTCGACTAATACGTCGTAGGGGACGAATTATAGTAATTTGTTCGAACCCAAGACATAAACAAAGACAAGGATAATAAGGCTCATTAAAGACCTGATATACAAATAGGGGATCTGTTTTGACATGAAATGGATATATCCATATATCTCTGACTCAAATTTATGAGATGATAAAATATGGCAAAAGCTATACCGAAAAAGGGTTCACGTGGACGTATTGGTTCACGTAAGAGTACACGTAAAATACCAAAGGGGGTTATTCATATTCAAGCAAGTTTCAATAATACCATTGTGACTGTTACAGATGTACGGGGGCGAGTGGTTTCTTGGTCCTCTGCCGGTACTTGTGGCTTCCGAGGTACAAGAAGAGGGACACCATTTGCTGCTCAAACCGCAGCGGCAAATGCTATTCGTGCAGTAGTAGATCAAGGTATGCAACGAGCAGAAGTCATGATTAAAGGTCCCGGTCTCGGAAGAGACGCAGCATTACGAGCTATTCGCAGAAGTGGTATACTATTAACTTTCGTACGGGATGTAACTCCTATGCCACATAATGGCTGTAGACCCCCGAAAAAAAGACGTGTATAGAAAAAAAATGGAAGATATTTCAATAGCAAGAGAAACAAGAGAAATAAATGATTCAATGATCTGATCAAAAAATATTATTATGGTTCGAGAGAAAAT